AGCTGCGCTACATCCCTTTCAATTCGTATAAAGTTTCATTGTATAGAATCCCTGTCTTCTTTTCCACATATTTATTTCTTTTATTGATATATTAACTTGTCACTTCTTCTTTTTTTTTAGTCTCATATGAGATAATAATACACTTATATTAGATACGTAATGAAAAAATAAGAAACCGTAAAAAAAAAAATGAATCTTTTTCAGAAATTCTCAGACACAACGGAACGTTTTTTTATAAAAAAAAATATTTACTGAATTGTTGTATATTTCAATCTGCATTATGGATTCTGCATAGAAATACAAGTGTTAGTCATTAACTAACATATACACATCTGGTCATATATGTAATACTATTAGGTATTACAAATTAGAATAACATCACAAAAAAAAGCAGGAGGATTTTACATGCGAGATCTAAAAACATATCTTTCCGTGGCACCGGTAGTAAGTACTCTCTGGTTTGGTTCTTTAGCAGGTTTATTGATAGAGATCAATCGTTTATTTCCAGATGCGTTAATATTTCCCTTTTTTTCATTATAGTAATTCAGGCACGAAGAAAATTACAGCTACAATAAAAAATCTGTGCTTAACCCACCTATTTACTCTTCTTTATTTTCTAATGAAAATAAATTAGAAAAGAATAAAACCAGATTTGCCCTAGCGAAACTATGAATTTCGGGTTCCGGGACCAAAAATGAATTAATTACTAATAGCGTCAGAAAGAAAATTGAATAGAATAGATGTGACAACAATATCATAAAAATACAAGATAATTCACTGAAAAATTAAATATGGTACAGCAATTCTAAGTATAGAGTTAGAAATCATTATATTCCTTATAATTACTATATTGATATATTGCAACGAAATCTTTTATAATTGGATTGCAATCTAGCAATTTCTTTTTTTTTTTTCCTTTGTTTTTTCTTCGCTTCGGATAGGAAAATGGAAAAATAGACCAGTTGAGTTAATCAAAAACCCAAAGGAGGCTCATGGCCAGGGGTAAAGATGCCCGAGTAACAATAATTTTGGAATGTACCCGTTGTGTTCAAAATCGGGTTAATAAGACCTCAATTGGCATTTCCCAGTATATTACTCAAAAAAATCGCTATAATACGCCTAGGCGATTGGAATTGAAAAAATTCTGTACCTCTTGTTACAAACATACGATTCATGGGGAGATAAAGAACTAGGTCTAACCGACCGCTCGTGTGTCTGGCTTGCTTTACAAGAAAAAATAAAAGCCACATATTATATCTATATAATTATTATATAGTAATATTATTTCTACAACAAAAATTATACATAATAGATCCTATATTTTTTTAAATAGAAAATATACAACACAAAGAAATACTTTTTTTAATTCGAAATAATTTTTGATACGATCAAAATCGAATTAGGATTTTCAGGACAAGGAATAAAAAAACCATGGATAAAACTAAAGGGCTCTTTCTTAAATCTAAGCGATCTTTTCGTAGGCGTTTGCCCCCGATTGTATCGGGGGATCGGATTGATTATAGAAATATGAGTTTAATTAGTCGATTTATTAGTGAACAAGGAAAAATATTATCTAGGCGAGTGAATAGATTGACCTTAAAACAACAACGATTAATTACTATTGCTATAAAACAAGCTCGTATTTTATCTTTGTTACCTTTTCTTAATAATGATAAAGAATTTGAAAGAAACGAGTCGACTCCTAGAACTACAGGCCTTAGAATTAAAAATAAGTAGGCTTGCTCTTCAATTGAATAAAAAAAACTTCAATCCGACTAAAAATACGAATTGACATTTTGTTCAAAAAAGAAACAAAGATTTTATTTTTGTGTTGTAAGAAAAAAATACTTTGGGAATAAATCCTTTTTTTTTTCTTGAACGTATTTTATTTGTTCGGTGTGACGACTTTATCATGATCCTATTATATCCTATTTTACCATACAAATTTATACTCTAGCTTCCCAAATTCACTCAACAGGTAACTTTGCTTAAAATAAAACATTACCGGGAGGATTACTTGCAACCTCTTTATCTTAGTTTAAGGTCTCATTGCAAATCATATAAAGACAATTCTTATTTAATATAGCTATTTGTGCAAGTATTTTACGATTAAGAAGCAACTGTCCCCGGTACAGCTTATGTATTAATTTACTATAACTATTGTATAGTTTATAGGCTCGAATTACTGCATTTATGCGAGTAATCCACAAACGACGAAACTCCCTTTTTTTTCTACTTCTATCTTGATGAGCCGAAACTAAAGCTCTTATTTTCTGTTGAGCAATAGTACGAGAAAGTTTTGAATGAGCCCCTTGAAAACTTGATGTAAATAAACGAATTTTGGTTCTACGTCTTTGAGCTATATATCCTCGTTTAATTCTAGTCATTGAATAAATTAAATGAAATTTTGATAAATAACTAATTAATTTCTTTTCTTTCAGTTATTTCCTTTAGCTTTCCTAGTCTATTAATAACAAAACGGATTCTTCCAGTGTATAAAATAAAAATTCCAACGGCTTTTGCTACTCTAACCTTCCTGGCCACGATTTTTTTATAGGCTTCTCACCTCGAAATAAGAACTTGTATTGTAATACTAGGTAGCAAAAAACATAATAAAAAAAGTAGTAAATAGAAAAAAGTATAGTGGTTTCCTTCGTTTCTATGGTTGCTTTTTAACGGCGAGGTCCTCTCTATATACCGGAGCCCCCTCCCTCATTTCATTTAATCAATACTATTGTTAACTTGTACAGTTCACACTCTTTGGCTCTACCCATCATTATCAAGTAATAGGTCTTTCACAAGGAGACCCACCCATAAAGTGACGGTATTTTATTAAATTATGAAGGTTTGCTAAGTAGCTGACCTTCTTAGTCCGTTCTTGCAGGAGTCAAGGGTAGAATTTTTCTATTTTTTCAATAGCATTTCCCTGCTTAATGAATACTATTTGCTATTAATGGGGAATTCTTTTTCATCGTAAATTAGATTTGGAAGTGATTGGATTTGTACCAATATCAACCATAAATTAATTTGATAACACAATAGAAGGATATGATAGGTCCTTTTTTTCGATATTTTCATTCTTCGTCTAGTAAATGGTATCCTTATATTCGATCCTATATCACTGTTACTGATCACTTATATTGGATCAATTCTTTTAGACCAGTCCACAATCTGAACGCGTCGCACATACACCCTAGTACATGTTCCTCGTCGCTGAGGACATCCCCCAAGAGCGGGAGATTTTGTGACTTTTTTGATTGGCTGGCGTGTCTTTCTAATAAGTTGTTTAATAGTTGGCATATTGAATGATATACATAATGGGATGGTTTAGATCGACCCTAACCGGATAATTATGACTACTTTATTTATTAATGTAGATATAGAATATTTAGAATATTGTATTAACCCCGATAAGAAGATAAAAAAGAAAATTGCATACTTACGTAAAATCGCTCTTATTTTTTTTATCCAACCGCTACAAGATCAATAAGTCCATAAGTTTGGGCTTCTCTTGCTGACATAAAAGCATCTCGTTCCATGTCTTCGGAAACAACCCATAAAGATTTTCCCGTTCTTTGTGCATAAACCTTTGTGAGGGTTTCGCGCATCTTCAGTAGTTCTCCCACTTCCAGGATAAAACGTCCCATCTCTGTCTTATAAAAAGAACTAGAGGGTTGATGTATCATTACCCTGATAAAATAACATAATCAATTTTTATTCTATCTCGAAATAATAATCGTACTTATAATAAGATGAAAAAAGATAAATATATAACAACCGTACAGGCTTCTTTTCCACATTGCATACGGCTCTACAATGGAATTCACTTTTATTGCTTTTTTTACCTCTTATAATATAAGATAAATTGATAAGTTCTATCACATAGGTAAATGATCCAATAACCACCCTTCTTTTTGGAGTAGTTAAAAAATACTACGATGGTTCCGTTGCTTTATATATTTCTTTCTTCTGTTATTTAGCAATCCCAAAATTTCTTTTTTTTTTTTTTTTTTCGTATTTTTTCAAAATAATATATATTGTTAAGAGGTTTTCGGTATGAAAACAAAAAAGTTTGGGACGCTGAAATAGGTCTCCTGATATATCAGATAAAATAGGAAATATCCTTTGCCCCATACTACTTTTTCGATACATAAGTTAACGCTTTTGAAAAAAAATTGAAAATCGAATTGGAAGTGCCATGCTATTATTACTTAATATTTATATTTCATATATCGCGAAGGCATAGTCTTGTCTTCTTTTATTTTTTATCGCAAATCAACTAAAAAAATCATTGGCGCCAAGCGTGAGGGAATGCTATACGTTTGGTAATTTCTCCTCCGACCAGAAGAAAAGATGCCATTGAAGCGGCTAATCCAACGCATATTGTTTGTATGTCTGGTTGCACAAATTGCATAGTATCATAAACAGCTAATCCAGGTATTACCGATCCGCCGGGAGAGTTTATAAACAAATACAAATCCTTGGTATCATCCTCTACACTAAGATATACCATAAGACCAATAAGTTGATTTGAGGCATCGGCATCCACTTCTTGTCCTAAAAAAATAACTCTTTCTCGATAAAGTCGGTTGAGTGGGATAAAATTGTATTCCCTCTGAACCGTACACGCATCTTTTAATGCATACGGTTCAAGACACATCGCGAAAAAAAAAAAAAGAATCAATGTATAGATTCTAATGAAAAAAAAAAAAGAATTCACTAAACCCTTCGGACTAACTTATCATTGATGTATTCTTTCATCGGAATTCAATTCCAATCACGATGTAATTTTCTGGTTCCTGGATGGTCTTCTTGAATTCTTTTAGGTTTCTGCTCTACTCCGAGTAAAGATCTGACCGATTTTGATTTACATATTATAGGACTAGTATCCGAATACTACACCTTTTTGCTACAACTTCTTTTTTTTCCAATGAAATTTTATTTCATGTCTCCCGCCAAATAGTAATTATTCAATGCATTCATCACATTGCTCAATTTATTATTTAATAACAGAGTGAGATCACTTCTGTTTCTATTAGAAATTAGAAATCGAAGATTCTATAATAAATAGAATTTAATCAAATATGATAGTAACTAAAAATCATAGATATATTACGAATTGGTTTTTTATAAACAGAGCCTGGATATTTCATTTTATTGTTCGAACCAAAGCAACCATAAATTAGTCTAATTTCTAATATTAATCTGGTTATCCCCTAAGAAAATTGATTGAATTTTCTTCGTTACATTTCCATTTCACGCTCCAAATTTTTGATGATTCAATCAATTTTTCTTGGTCGAAAGAGAGGATATCTCAATCGGGGAAGAGAATGGGTAAATACCATATTTCCAAATAGATCGGACAAGTCGCACTATAGGTCAATCCATGATTCCTCTTCGTCTCCAGGATTTTGAAAAGTTACTTGTGGAACACCAATAGGCATTAAACGAAAAAAAAAATCAAATAGTATATCTCACTTTGATGTGAAAGCGTAAAAATAGGTTTATTATCTTAATAATAGTTTCTCTTTTATCCTATTTTATCCAGAGATGAAAATAAAAACGAAGTTCAGAAAAAAGAAAGACAGAATGAAGAAAGTAAATTTGTTACAAATAGGTCTTTTCCTTTGTATGATGAACAAATCTAGATAAAGTTACTCATATAAAATCCTTTCAACGTCCTACCATTGCGCATTGGTACTTATCGAGTGTAGAATAAATCTGCTTCTTTTTGTTGCTACAAACAAGTATTAATCCTTTATATCGAGATAATCCACTAAAAAAGTAAAGTAAGGTATTATAGTATGGTTTTTTTACAGTGCAATAAAGTTAAATAGCGTCTATTTTTGATTGAAAAAAAAGGGGGGTTTTCCATGGGTTTGCCTTGGTATCGTGTTCATACGGTCGTATTGAATGATCCCGGCCGTTTAATTTCTGTCCATATAATGCATACAGCTCTGGTTGCGGGTTGGGCTGGTTCAATGGCTCTATACGAATTAGCGATTTTTGATCCTTCTGACCCTGTTCTTGATCCAATGTGGAGACAGGGTATGTTCGTTATACCCTTCATGACTCGTTTAGGAATAACGAATTCGTGGGGTGGTTGGAGTATCACAGGGGGGACTATAACGAATCCGGGTATTTGGAGTTACGAAGGTGTGGCTGGTGCACATATTGTGTTTTCTGGATTGTGCTTTTTAGCAGCTATTTGGCATTGGGTGTATTGGGATCTAGAACTCTTTTGTGATGAGCGTACAGGAAAACCCTCTTTGGATTTGCCCAAGATCTTTGGAATTCATTTATTTCTCTCAGGGGTCGCTTGCTTTGGTTTTGGCGCATTTCATGTAACAGGATTGTACGGTCCCGGAATATGGGTATCTGATCCTTATGGACTAACGGGAAGGGTACAAGCTGTAAATCCAGTATGGGGTGTGGAAGGTTTTGATCCTTTTGTTCCGGGAGGAATAGCCTCTCATCATATTGCAGCAGGAACTTTGGGCATATTGGCAGGTCTATTCCATCTTAGTGTCCGTCCGCCCCAACGTCTATACAAAGGATTACGCATGGGAAATATTGAAACCGTTCTTTCCAGTAGTATCGCCGCTGTTTTTTTTGCAGCTTTTGTCGTTGCTGGAACTATGTGGTATGGATCAGCAACTACCCCGATTGAGTTATTTGGTCCCACTCGTTATCAGTGGGATCAAGGATACTTCCAACAAGAAATATATCGAAAAGTTAATGCCGGGTTAGCTGAAAATAAAAGTTTATCTGAGGTTTGGTCTAAAATTCCTGAAAAATTAGCTTTTTATGATTACATCGGCAATAATCCGGCAAAGGGGGGATTGTTCAGAGCGGGTTCAATGGATAATGGGGATGGCGTAGCTGTTGGTTGGTTAGGACACCCTATCTTTAGAGATAAAGAAGGGCATGAACTTTTTGTACGTCGTATGCCTACTTTTTTTGAAACATTTCCGGTTGTTTTGGTAGATGGAGACGGAATTGTTCGAGCCGATGTTCCTTTTAGAAGGGCAGAATCGAAATATAGTGTCGAACAAATAGGTGTAACGGTTGAGTTCTATGGTGGTGAGCTCAATGGAGTCAGTTATAGCGATCCTGCTACTGTGAAAAAATATGCTAGACGTGCTCAATTAGGTGAAATTTTTGAATTAGATCGGGCTACTTTAAAATCTGATGGTGTTTTTCGTAGCAGTCCGAGGGGTTGGTTTACTTTTGGACATGCTTCATTTGCTCTGCTCTTCTTCTTTGGACACATTTGGCATGGTGCTAGAACCTTGTTCAGGGATGTTTTTGCTGGTATTGACCCAGATTTGGATGCTCAAGTAGAATTTGGAGCATTCCAAAAACTTGGAGATCCAACTACAAGAAGACAAGTAGTCTGATATAATATCTATCTATTTGTATTTTTTGAATTTAGTTTTGTAATTTGGTATAGGATACCAAAAAAATATTCGTTTGAATCGCTGTATTTTTTTTTTACTCTTGCTCTGCTCTTTCTTTATCAGGGAGACGATCTTAAATAAACAGGTATGGAAGCTATAATTGTAAACCACGATAGAATCTATGGAAGCTTTGGTTTATACATTCCTTTTAGTCTCAACTCTAGGAATCATTTTCTTCGCTATCTTTTTTCGCGAACCGCCTAAAGTTCCAACTAAAAAGACAAAATGATTTTTCTGTATCTCAGTTGAAAGTAATGAGCCTTCAATATTGGGAGGCTCATTGCTTCAACTAGTCTCCGTGTTCCTCGAATGGATCTCGTAGTTGTTGAGAGGGTTGCCCAAAAGCAGTGTATAAGGCGTACCCAGTAAAACTTACAAGTAAACCCGATAGAAAGATGGCAACTAGTGTTGCTGTTTCCATTATTATAGAGTTTCAAGACCATAAGTGATCCATGCTAAGATCATTTATTTACAACAGAATGGTATACAAAGTCAACAGAGCTCAATGAATAAAAAATAGGATTTATGGCTACACAAACCGTTGACGGTAGTTCTAGATCTGGTTCAAGACGAACTATTGTAGGAGATTTATTGAAACCTTTGAATTCAGAATATGGTAAAGTGGCTCCTGGGTGGGGAACTACTCCGTTTATGGGTATTGCAATGGCTCTATTTTCGATATTCTTATCTATTATTTTGGAGATTTATAATTCTTCTATTTTACTGGACGGAATTTCACTAAATTAGATTCTATTAACTAGTTTTCAAGACAAAGTGAAGTATGTAGGTAGGTCTCTGATTTTTAGCCCATTCGATATTTGGTAGCTCGACCGTGAAATTTCTTTCTTTCTTTATTTCCGGAATATGAGTGTGTGACTTGTTATAATGGATCCTATGGATAGTATAGCGAATAGGTCTCTGTCCTTTCATCTTGCTAGAGATAGTTTTATTTCGTCGGATATTCTCTTCGTATCTGAAGCACGAAATAGATAAAATAGATTACAAAGTATTAGAACTATGATTCAAACTTAATATTCAGAACTCGTGGCCGGACTTACACATTTTTTTTAAGTTAGGTTATAAAATAAATTGAAAGCTTTTTTTCGTTCAAACTACCGTTTATACATGCTTATTTTGATCGAAGTCCAAGAGTCTCTTTGGATTTTTAGTCATTATGTCTATTCATTGAATAAATGATGATCCAACGGTTCTTACTCAAGGAATTTCAGGGTTTAGTTTGACCGGGTTTTATTGACTCATCGTGGTTCTAGTATGAATCTGAGGTTGTAATTGATTAATAGGTCTTAACAAGAAAATTCCTATCACTAATAAATAAAACAATTGTAAAGTTTCATCACGCACAAATAAAAATTACAAAAAAATAGGTAATTATAGAAAAGTCAAGAGGCCTGGTCAACATATAGATGAATGAGCCGACTTGAGGTTTTGGCAGTATAACCACAATAAGTAACTTTCGGATTTTTATTTGTTCGTATCGTCAGAAAAGAGTGGATCATATAATTAGACAAGACTGTTTCGAACCCATATCCGATAGAATCTTGTATTTTGGTCTTTATGTTTGAGCCGTACGAGATGAAATTCTCATATACGGTTCTCAGAGGGGAGTACCTCAGTTTACCTATCTCAATAAAATTTATGATTGGTTCGAAGAACGTCTTGAGATTCAGGCAATTGCTGATGATATAACTAGTAAATATGTTCCTCCCCATGTCAACATATTTTATTGTCTAGGAGGAATTACGCTTACGTGTTTTTTAGTACAAGTAGCTACAGGGTTTGCTATGACTTTTTATTATCGTCCGACAGTTACGGATGCTTTTGCTTCTGTTCAATATATAATGACTGAAGCTAACTTTGGTTGGTTAATCCGATCAGTTCATCGATGGTCGGCAAGTATGATGGTACTAATGATGATCCTACACGTATTTCGTGTGTATCTCACAGGTGGCTTTAAAAAACCTCGAGAATTGACTTGGGTTACAGGTGTGGTTTTGGCTGTATTGACCGCATCTTTTGGTGTAACTGGTTACTCCTTACCTTGGGACCAAATTGGGTATTGGGCTGTAAAAATTGTAACCGGTGTGCCGGAAGCTATTCCTGTAATAGGATCGCCTTTGGTAGAGTTATTGCGCGGAAGTGCTAGTGTGGGACAATCCACCTTGACTCGTTTTTATAGTTTACATACTTTTGTATTACCTCTTCTTACTGCCGTATTTATGTTAATGCACTTCCTAATGATACGTAAGCAAGGGATTTCGGGCCCTTTATAGTAAAGTATATCATAGCTATTTGTAATCAATCATTCGGGTAGGAACAATACTAGTTTATTGCTACAAATATGTATTATTGAAAAGAATAAGACATGTATTTGGATATATATCTTCAACTCTACAAAAATATATAAGTGTATTATTTATTTGACAACTCATAGTTGAAGTCAATCTTAGGAAGATTAAATGGATTATGGGAGTGTGTGACTTGAACTATTGATTGGGCTTTGCAGAATAGATATATTTTTT